AGAATCATGCGGAGAAATTTTTTTTACCGATATTCCTGATTAGTAATTAGGAAACCCCTATCAAACAAAATAAAAAGGCGAATTATTTCTTCCGCAAAATGTGGCAAGGGGAATAAAATAAATTGAATGCTCCCCTTCTTACATTACATGTGTATAGATAATTCAACTATAGCAAATAGCGGCATAGAATCTTACATCTTTCTACATCTCTAGAGGATCTCTAGTTTTACTAAGAATCCCTGTTGTTGGATTGGATTATAACGAACTTTTTGGGAATTTGTAAGAAAATCTTTATTCAATTTTATTAAAAAAAAAAATGATAAGACAAGATAATAAATAAAATAATACAAGAGTCTATTATGATACATATCTTTCATGTCGAAAGATGAGTAAATGAAATTCGACATTCCTCATTCCTTTTCTATATATACTCACGTAGATATTACTTAGTATAATTATATATGAATTAGTATAATTATAAGATACCTTTTATAACAATCAATAAATAACAGGTAAAAATATTAATATAACAATTAATATAACAATAAATAACAGGTACAAATATTAAGTCGAGGTATCCATTCTATGACAACTCTCACCACCTTACCCTCTATTTTTGTGCCTTTAGTGGGCCTAGTATTTCCGGCAATTGCAATGGCTTCTTTATCTCTTCATGTTCAAAAAAACAAGATTTTTTAAATATGCTAGTGCCATCTATTTTTTTTTTTTCAAAACTTAGACTTTGACGATAACACAGCTATCTATTTAGTAGACTAGAGTCTAACATGTGGCTTACTCCAAACATAAGCGATTATACATGCGGAAACATGATATCGGAGGAAATGAATTAGAAGTATTTGAAAATCGAAAATATATAACAGATCAGGCGACGAATGTTTGAGATGTAAAGTCAATCTATCTATATGGATGTAGGTATCTATAGGGAATCATATAAAGGTGATGTTATTATTTTAGATATAAGTAATTCGATGAATTACTCCTAAAGTAAAGGTTCACATCAAAATAGTGCTAGTTGATTAGAGTTACTTCGGAAACAAAAAAAGGTAAAATCTATTTTTGTTATTCTATCAATTCCAATAAAATGCAACGAGATCTAGTATGAGTTGGCGATCAGAACGTATATGGATAGAATTTATAAGAGGATCTCGAAAAATCAGCAATTTCTGCTGGGCCTTTATCCTTTTTTTAGGTTCATTAGGGTTTTTATTGGTTGGAACTTCCAGTTATCTTGGTAGGGATTTGATATCTTTATTTCCGTCTCAGCAAATAATTTTTTTTCCACAGGGGATCGTGATGTCTTTCTATGGGATCGCAGGTCTCTTTATTAGCTCCTATTTGTGGTGCACAATTTTGTGGAATGTAGGTAGCGGTTATGATCGATTCGATAGAAAAGAAGGAATAGTGTGTATTTTTCGGTGGGGGTTTCCTGGAAAAAATCGTCGAATCTTCCTCCGATTTCTTATGAAAGACATTCAGTCCATCAGAATAGAAGTTAAAGAGGGTATTTATGCACGTCGTGTCCTTTATATGGAAATCAGAGGCCAAGGGGCCATTCCCTTGACTCGTACCGATCTGAATCTGACCCCACGAGAAATTGAGCAAAAGGCTGCCGAATTGGCCTATTTCTTGCGTGTACCAATTGAAGTTTTTTGAAAAATAAAGTTCAGAATGAATGCTTTCTTAGTTCGTAGCAAGAGGGATCAAACTGAAATTAAAGAATAGTCTTTTTTATAGACCATAGTAATAGTATAACTTAACTGGAATTTCTTCAGAATGCTAATTTGAGCCAAAGCAGACGTATATGGAACAGCCAGAAAACTGTCTTTGTCCGAAATTTTTATGCGTATGTAAATAAACTCCACAGTAACAAAAGTGGATTCTTTTTATTTTCTTTCTGTATTATTTAGAAATTCAAGAATTAACTAATGAATCACAAATCAAAAACGAAAAAACAGGGAATGGATTCATAATAGTATCCATATGACTTGTAATAGAACTTATGTTTGATATAAATATTAGTAGTGTATAGAGTTAACGAATGAAGTGAGTTCATTAAAAAATCAAAGACGAAAAAATGGCAAAAAAGAAAGCATTCATTCCCCTTCTATATCTTGCATCTATAGTATTTTTGCCCTGGTGGATCTCTCTTTCATTTAAAAAAAGCCTAGAATCTTGGGTTACTAGTTGGTGGAATACTGGTGAATCCGAAATTTTTTTGAATGATATTCAAGAAAAGAGTATTATAAAAAAAGTTATAGAATTAGAGGAACTCTTTCTCTTGAACGAAATGCTAAAGGAATACCCAGAAACACATCTACAAAAGCTTCGTATCGGAATCTACAAAGAAACGATCCAATTGATCAAGATGCACAATGAGGATCGTATCCATACGATTTTGCACTTCTCGACAAATATAATCTGTTTCGTTATTCTAAGTGGTTATTCTATTCTTGGTAATGAAGAACTTGTTATTCTTAAC